GCTCTCAGACGAGCTAGAGCACGAGTAGAGGCTATCAATGTGATTTCGTAACTATAACCCGTTGGCGGTGCGCCCGAATAATCAAAAGAAAAACTTCTGTATAAACAGAAATTCTGTTTATACACTTTATTTTTTAATTCTGCCAATTGACTAGAATCATAAATGGAATCGGATTCTATCTAATACAACGAAAAATTTTCAAATTCAACAATGAACTAGAGAAAGAGAAATAGAATGGAATGGAAAATATCAAAAATCAATAAAATTAAGGCGGCTAGAAAAACTTATTAGATACCATGGATTCGGATATCTAATAAGTTATACCTACTATTGGATTTGAACCAATGACTCCTGCCGTATGAAAGCAATACTCTAACCACTGAGTTAAGTAGGTCAGTTAGAATCAAAAAGAGAAAGAAATGGAACCCATCACATCGATGGATTATAAATGTAATATTATTTATAAGCAATACCGATCAAAGAGATAAAAGTTGGATCATGTAATATTCATCTTGACAAGAAATTATTGACATGATAAAATATATATCACAAGCAAAAGGGCTATAGCTCAGTTAGGTAGAGCACCTCGTTTACACGCGCGCCGATGTTTTTTCAGAGGAGTACATTATGGAATCAAACAACTTATTGAGAAGTTGATGTCTTACTCCATGACTTTTAGGGAACAAGAGAACAATAGCCTGACAAAAGATTCGGTCCAATTTAGGTGCCCCTTTTCTATTTATATTTTTAGATTTTAGGCAACCAATAGAACCCATTATTGATTTAAGATATTGATAAGGGGAATACTAACTCTATTCAATGCTAGGCATAATGAGTATAAAGACCTCAAAAAATTCTTTTTTCGTCCTATCTTATGAACTTTAAGGTGTATGAAGTTTCATATTGGATTTTTTAAATAAAAGGGGGGCGATGGAGACTTCATTTAACTTAGGTTGATCTAAGCCAAAAGCAAACCTACGTCAGGATAACCTTCTTTGAAACACTTCGGTAGTGCTCTCAGATCGGAATCCAAATAAGAAATCAGAGCACATGGAGCCATCTTCTTATCTTCTTGTCAAGAGAATTATGGTAGACTAACTGATTATTTATATCAGTTAATGGAAGAGCCCAATGCAAAAAAATGCATGTTGGGTCTTTGAAACAGTTCGAATCATTTTGAGAATAATCAGTTTGATCTGTTTTACCGAGAAAGTCTACGGTTCGAGTCCGTATAGCCCTAAAAAAAATGAAATAAAATTCAAATACAAAGATACAAAGACAAAAATTGTATAGTTTTTATTTCTTCATTATTGTATTGTTTGTAACTAGCCACTTGCAATTGCTTGGTTTATCGAAAAACGAAAAAAAAAACATTCTCATAAGCTTGCTCGCAGGAATCATTCAGGATAGAGTATAAAGCCGAAATCAAAAAAAGTGCACTTCAATAGAACCAATAGCTATTTTTTTTTATCTTGTCTTGGCTAAACAAACCCAATTTTCTTTCCTAAGTCAATTACATTAGGAATTTTCCCTTTTCCTATCCGCAATCAAAAAGAGTTAGTGATACTTTTTTTCTTTGTCTTTGGGATACCCGCCTAAGCCTAATGAATTTTTGGAGTCAAAATCATGACACGAACTCATTTAAAAACAAATTCCAACCTAACTCAACAAAAATCAAATCTACTCGTAAGTTACACGGATTTAAAAACGACTTACTCTATTTATAGACAAGCTGGAGTTTGAAAAATTAGGATCTTTATTAACTTTCATTATTAACATTTAACATTGTAAAATGGGCTCTTCTTTATATTGCTATACTAGGTAAGGTATAGCAATAAAAGAAAGGAGTCTTTTATTGCCCTAACATTGAATTGCTAAATTGAATAATTAATAAATTGAATTAATATTATTGAATTAATAATTGAATTAATTTTAATTAATATATTTATATAAATTTCTAAATGAATATAGAAGTAGAATATAGAGAATAGAAATAGAATATATAGAATAGAAGTCGAATTTAGTTAATATAAGATCCTATTCCATTAATGTTTAATATTATTATTATTTATTATTATATTTTATTTTTATATTATATAGGTGGAGGTACTATATTACATATAGAATATAGTATTTTCTATTTTTATATAGATTTTATATGGATTGGTATTTTATTTAATTAGTATTTTATTCAAAATTCTATTTTGAATTCTTTTTTTTTTATAGATTTTTATAGAGAATCCGAAGTGAGATGAAAAATCGAGAAAAGAGTCTTATTTGTATAAAGTATAAGAGCAAGATCAATATATATTTATAATTGATATCGAAATAAAAATAAAATTGAAGTAAATGGAACAATTCAAGTCGATGAATCTTGAAATGATACATGTACCACAGCAAACAAAACTAAGCAGTTCAATCAAAATAAATTGTTATTTTGACTAAACAGTTATGAATGAGTTGAAAATGAATTTCAATTCGACTCGAATAATCTAGTATA